AAGGTATAACTATGAAAAGAGGAAGAAGCCGTGCTACAAGAAAAATCCCTGCTGCTACCATGGTAGCGGCATGTATAAGAGCCGAAATGGGGGTAGGCCCTTCCATGGCATCAGGTAACCATACATGAAGGGGGAATTGGGCAGATTTAGCAACCGCGCCAACAAATAGTAGGAAGGCACATAAAGTAACAAATAAAAAATTAACCTCATTATTATAAACTAAGTTATTGAATATTTCAAACAAATCCCTAAATTCAAAACTACCAGTTATCCAATAAAAACCCAAAATTCCTAATAATAAACCAAAATCCCCGACACGATTAGTTACAAACGCTTTTTGACAAGCATTTGCTGCGCTAGGTCGTGTGAACCAAAAACCTATTAATAGATAAGAACACATTCCAACCAATTCCCAAAAAATATAAATTTGTATCAAATTTGAACTAGTAACTAATCCCAACATTGAGGTATTGGAAAAACTCATATAAGCAAAAAATCTCAAATATCCCTGATCATGAGACATATAATTGTCACTATAAATAAGAACCAAAATTCCAACAGTAGTGATTAATATTAACATAATAGAAGTAAGTGGATCAACCAAGCAGCCAAATTCTAAAGAAAAATCATTATTGATGGTCCAAGACCATACGTATTGATAGACAGAATTATTATTTATTTGCTGAATAAAAAAATGGGTTGAAAAAACCATAACTATACTTAACAATAAAACACTAGGAAAAGCCCACATACGGCGAAGATTTTTTGTTGCCGTTGGAAAAAGTAGAAGTCCTGCTCCAATTAACATAGGGACTGGAAGTGGAATGAAAGGTATAATCCATGAATATTGATATGTATATTCCATAAAAAAAAATTATCTTAATTAATTGTTTCTGATTCATCGGTTCTTATTTATTTTGAAAGGGGTCAGTTAATAAAAAAAAATTAAGATATAAAAAAAACTTCAATAGAATTTTTTAGCCTTAATTATTCTGAATCTTTCCAAACTACTTCAAATATTTAAAATCAAGAGGTTATAATTGGTCAAATGATATGAACAATTCAATATTACCAGCTTTTAGTAAAACTTTTTGAAAATATAAAAAATTACAAAAAAAACAGTATTTAATATGAATCATAAAGCCCGTAACTTGACCCATAAAAAATTTTTTATGTAATGTGATTGTTCAGAATCATTAACCAATTAGTTTTGAAACTAATTGATTGTCTTCCATTACAATAAAAGTTATTTGTCGGAAATGCTATAGTATCCAACACTTTATTTTACGTAAAATAAAAAAAAAAGGCAAATAAAATGCCTTTATAAAAATATAAAATATATATAAATATATATATAAATATAAAAGATAAAATTATGTATTATGTATGTTGTATCCTTTAATAGATTCAGATTATAGTCTCATTCGAATTTTAGGATTTAAATTGGGTGTACTTTTTCTTAGATTTTGAACAATTAAAATAATTAATTTTAATATAATAAAAAAATTATTAAAGGTTTTCGGTTTTTTTTTTTTTATTAAGCGAGGTGGGTTGGATTATTAAGCCTTTCCGTAATAGAAATAAAATAAAATGGATATTTTTTTTTGTATTGTATTTTTTTATCAACTTCAATCTATTCTAATTGGTATAGTGGATCTTATTGTTCTTGGTAATATTTTATGCGATTTTTACACATACCTTTTTTTTATGAAGGGAGTATTATTTAGAGAATAAATAGGTAGATAATAGTAAAGAACAATTGATTTTGAATAATAATAGATGTCTTTCACATCCAACCGAAGAACTTATTATAATTTTTTAATGGCAGTTCCAAAAAAACGCACGTCTATTTCAAAAAAAAAGATTCGTAAAAATATTTGGAAAAGGAAAGGATATTGGGCAGCATTAAAAGCTTTTTCGTTAGCAAAATCTCTTTCTACCGGGAGTTCAAAAAGTTTTTTTTGTGTAACAAATAAATAATCAAACAATACAATAAATAATATGAAAAGGTCTCATTAGAAAATGAGAAAGGTAATATAATTTTATTTCTAATTTAGTTATATTTATAAGTTATAAAAATTATAATTAATATTAACATCATACTATCATAATAGTAACATAATAGTAAACTAAAATAAATTATTATAATAATATTATTATAATAATAATAAAATAATAAAAAATAATGTAAATATATTAACATATATATTAATATATTAATTATTGTAATTTATATATAAATTTATAAATAATTTATATATAAATTTATAAATTAATAAATTACAATATAAGAAATAGAAATCATAAATAAATAAAAAAGAATGCGTTTCATAATGTTTTAATTTAATATTTAATTTAATATTAAATTTGTTTTACTTTTAATTTGAAGGCGTCTTTTTTCTTTCGTTTCTGATATCAACAATAATTCCGTAGACAGCGGAATTCTAAAAATGACAGGTACTTTTTGTTTGAAAAGGGGATAGACGCACGCACAATATTTTACCTTCCGTTTTAGCATGTTTTATCATTTTCAGGATGGGGATTCTCACTTTCCCCATCGACTTGACTCAACAATTAAAAGAAATTTCTTTTTTAGTTATATTTTATATATTATTTATTACAAAGAAGAGGTCGTTGAAACTAAACTAATTGGTTAAGTTTAAAATGCGTTTTATAATCTTCTAAACCATAATTTTTATAAATTATTATGACTATATAAACTCCTTGAACCCAATTAAATTTATGAAAGCCCCCTTTGTTTGCATTTTTAATTTAGGTAGTTATATAACGAATGTACCCATTCTGATTGATCCATTTGAGATCCTATGTTTCGGTTGGAAGATCGATCAAAATACGATATATTATTATAGATTATATTAGATTATATATTGAATTTAAAAATTTATACAGTTTTTTTTTTTTATACGGTACAATTTCGATAGAAATCAAAATTATTTTTGTATGATCACTACGCTCGTCTTAATAGCTAACTAAATTGGTTTGCTAAATCTTAACGCAAAAGCTCTCCACAACAAAAAAACCTAACGCTTAATAAAAAACTAACTATGCAAATATTTGCATAAATCTCTTAAGTGTATCGCTGAAATTGTGTTATATATTATATAAAATTTTTTATATTTTTCCTTCATCGAAAAAATGCATTTTATATTTTAGATTAATATTAATAAAAAAAAATTAATAAAAAAAAAATGCTAAAAGAAACGAATTATTAAAAAATGCAAAAGAGACAGAACATTCTTTTTAGTTCTATCCATGGATTGCAATAAAAATTATCTAGTTACAACCGTTACGTTTTAGGAGAGATAACCTCCGAAAAAACACATTATTAGTTCAGTTAAATAAAATTAACATCCTAAAAAGATAAGTAAAAAGATAATAAGAATAATAAAAATTATTAATTTAAACGTTTTAAACGTTTAAATCGCTAATTTTTAAACAAGTTTTTATTCATCAATTTAAAAGGTTTCCTAAAAAAATATTGCATTGAATTAACCCCTTCAATCTCGACGATTAAATAAAAATAGGTTATTATTATTTCGAATAAGCCGCTATGGTGAAATCGGTAGACACGCTGCTCTTAGGAAGCAGTGCTAGAGCATCTCGGTTCGAGTCCGAGTAGCGGCATGGCATCTTCTAAAAGAGTTAGTCCTATAATGAATTCCCATTTCAATTCCTATAATTGATAATTGAGGGGCCCCTTCTTTAATAATTTTTATGATATTTTCAACTTTAGAGCGTATATTAACTCATATATCCTTTTCGATAGTTTCAATTGTAATTACAATTCATTTGATAACTTTAGTAGTCGATGAGATCGTAGGACTAGAGGATTCGTCAGAAAGGGGTATGATAGCTGCCTTTTTCTCCATAACAGGATTATTGGCTACTCGTTGGATGTATTTTGGGCATTTACCATTAAGCGATTTATATGAATCATTAATTTTCCTTTCGTGGAGTTTTTCCATTATTCATATGATTCCGTATTTTAAAAAACAAAAAAATTATTTTAGCGCAATAACCGCGCCAAGTGCTACTTTTACTCAAGGTTTTGCTACTTCAGGTCTTTTAACTGAAATGCATCAATCTACAATATTAGTACCCGCTCTACAATCCCATTGGTTAATGATGCACGTAAGTATGATGGTATTGAGCTATGCAGCTCTTTTGTGTGGATCATTATTATCACTTGCTCTTCTAGTTATTACATTTAGAAAATTAATAAGGATTTTGAGTAAAAGCAACAATTTAGTAACCGAGTCGTTTTACTTTGGTGAGATTCAATACGTGAACGAAAGGAACAATGTCTTACGAAACACTTATTTTATTTCGTATCAAAATTATTACAGGTATCAATTGATTCAACAATTGGATCGTTGGAGTTATCGTATTATTAGTCTGGGGTTCGTCCTTTTAACCATAGGTATTCTTTCGGGAGCGGTGTGGGCTAATGAAGCATGGGGATCGTATTGGAATTGGGATCCAAAGGAGACTTGGGCATTTATTACTTGGACCGTATTTGCTATTTATTTACATATTAGAACAAATAAAATTTTGGAAAGTGTCAATTCTGCAATTGTGGCCTCAATGGGCTTTCTTATAATTTGGATATGCTATTTTGGGGTTAATCTATTAGGAATAGGGTTGCATAGTTATGGTTCATTTACATTAACATCTAATTGAATTCACTTGACGAATAGAAACATAGGACGGCATACGTGTATATATAAGAAAACTTCATGTAAAACATCAAGAACCATTTGAATCATTCCATTTTGATTACTTGATTCAAATGGTTCTCACAAAAGCCAAATATATCTGGTTATAATATAATTCCAATTTTTTTTTTATTTAACTTAAGAGAATAAAAAAGACTTCTTTTTTTATTGTACAATAAACTGTTTTTAAAATCATGGGATTTCAGTTTCATTTTTTGGTTTACTCACGAAAACTATCTATAAAAATAATTGGATATAATAGCTTCAACCTTGTCAACTGATAATGAGAAAACGAAATCGGGATAAACACCAATACCTATTATAGGTAAAAGAATAGAGATAGAAACAAATAATTCTCGCGGTCCAGAATCAAAAAAATAAAATTTTTGGGCATTAAAAAGCTTGTATCCATAGAACATCTGGCGTAACATAGATAATGAATAAATAGGAGTTAATATCATTCCAATTGCCATTACAAAAGTAATTAATATTTTTGTCATTAAAAGATATTTTTGGCTAGTAAGTATTCCAAAAAAAACTATCAATTCGGCAACAAAACCGCTCATGCCCGGTAATGCAAGAGAAGCCATTGATAAGATACTGAAAGTCGTGAATATTTTTGGAATTGCGATAGCCATTCCGCCCATTTCGTCGAGATAAACAAGACGTATTCTATCATAACTCGTTCCGGCCAAGAAAAAAAGAGCAGCGCCAATAAATCCGTGAGAGATTATTTGTAAAATGGCTCCGTTCAGTCCTGTATCGCTTATAGAACCAATTCCTATAATTATGAAACCCATATGAGATACAGAGGAATAGGCTATTCTTTTTTTTAAATTACGCTGACCAAGAGATGTTGAAGCTGCATAGATTATTTGAATTGTGCCTACTATCATCAACCAGGGAGAAAATACAGAATGGGCATGGGGTAATAATTCCATATTGATCCGAACCAATCCATATGCTCCCATTTTTAATAATATTCCGGCTAAAAGCATACAAGTACTGTAATGTGCCTCTCCATGGGTGTCTGGTAACCATGTATGTAAGGGTATGATCGGTGATTTGACAGCAAAAGCAATAAGAAATCCAATATAGAATATTATTTCCAGTGCTACAGGATATGATTGATTCGCTGATGTTTCAAAATTTAATGTTGGTTCATTGGAACCATATAAACCAATACCCAGAATTCCTATTAATAAAAAAACGGAACCTCCTGCAGTGTACAAAATAAATTTTGTAGCTGAATACAAACGTTTCTTTCCCCCCCACATGGATAGAAGTAGATAAACTGGAATTAATTCTAACTCCCACATGATGAAAAAAAGTAAAAGGTCGCGAGACGCAAATGGTCCTATTTGACCGCTATACATTGCTAACATCAGGAAATGAAATAGCCGGGAATCCCGAGTAACCGGCCAAGCTGCTAAAGTAGCTAAGGTTGTGATAAATCCTGTCAGTAAAATGGGTCCTATAGAAATTCCATCTATTCCCAACCTCCAGTAAAAATCAAAAAAATCGATCCATTTATAATCTTCTGTCAGTTGCATTAATGGATCATCCAATTGGAAACGATAACAGAATGCATAGGTTGTTAGAAGGAGTTCTACTATACATATACATATAGTATACCACCTAATTACCTTATTCCCTCGATGAGGGAGAAAGAAAATTAAGGAACCCGCGAATATTGGAAAAACTACAACTAGCGTTAACCAAGGAAAATAATTCATGGTAAAAACAAGATAAACTTGGACCATAAAAACCCGTGCTCAAAATAAAAATTTTTTGAGCGCGGGTTTTTGTCGGTAAAGGTAAAAAAAAAAAATGTATTCCAGTAGGGTTTTCTGGAACGTATTAATAAGCTAGACCCATACTTCGAGTTGTTTCATGCCATAAATACACTCGAACACTCAAGAAATCCGTGGGACAGGCGGATTCACATCTCTTACAACCGACACAGTCCTCTGTTCTTGGAGCAGAAGCGATTTGCTTAGCTTTACATCCGTCCCAAGGTATCATTTCTAATACATCCGTTGGGCAGGCTCGCACACATTGAGTACACCCTATACACGTATCATAAATCTTTACTGAATGTGACATTGGAGCTATAAATTTTTGAATGTCCGAAATTTTCGATCTAGTAAACTTGTAAATGAATCATATATTTATACACTAGATGAATCAATAATTTATCAGAATTTTTCTAATCAACCCACTTCTGTATTGACTCATACAATAGAGCCAAGATACTTTGATTTCCTACTTTTTAGAAAACACGTATTATACGTAATGTATATGTATGGTCATAGTAATTCGAATTTATGAATATTATACTTTATATGATTAATACTACTTATTCAACAAATTCGATTGATTGATACGAGTTGATTTTCTGTTACGATAAATTGACGAAACAATAGCCAGGCCAATAGCTGCTTCAGCGGCTGCGATAGCTATAACAAAAATTGAGAAAATATTTCCTTTTAATTGGCGACTATCAAAAAAATCAGAAAATGTTACGAAATTTATATTAACCGCATTCAGTATAAGTTCAAGACACATAAGGGCTCTAACCATATTTCGGCTCGTGATCAACCCATAGATACCGATAGAAAATAAGTAGGCACTCAAAACAAGTACATGTTCGAGCATCATTGAACAACTCCTTATCAATTTCGATTCATTTCAATATGAACTGAACAATAATTCAACAGATTCAATTGACTAGAATAAAAAAAAGTACGGAACAAAAGAATATATTGTATTGGTAATACAATAAATGGCTTGAATAAAAATATTTTAAGCATAAACACGCTGTAATTGAAGAAAAATAAATGGAATAAAACAGAACAGAGTTTAATGTGGATTGCTGTTGCTAATTATATAGATTTATTACTGGCGCGCCACAGAAATTGCACCTATCAAAGCGGCTAAAAGAATTATCGAAACGAATTCAAATGGAAGAAAAAAATCAGTTGATAAATGAATTCCAATTTGTTGACTATTACTTATCAAATCTTGCTCTATAATCTGGTTTGATCTTGTAGTCCAAATAATCCCGTACCATGACGTATCTGTAATAGTAATCATCAGTAAAACAAAAATACTTGTACAAATTGGCAAAGTAACCCCATCCCCAATGGTCCAAAGATTCAAATCTTTGTAATATTCTGACCCATTCATGAACATCACAGCAAATACGATTAAAACATTTATAGCTCCCACGTAAATAAGGAGCTGTGCAGCAGCTACAAAATAGGAGTTTAATATAATATAGAATAAGGATATACAAAAAAGAACCAGTCCCAACGAAAAGGCAGAATAAATGGGGTTGGTAAATAATACCACTCCTATACCTCCTAGTATAAGAACCGATCCCAGAAAGACTAAAAGAAAATCATGTATTGGTCCGGGCAAATCCATGTAAAATAAGAGATAAATAAATCAAAATGTTTTTCATGACCTTATTGAGACCCGACAAAAAATATTTTTTATGATTTTTGAGCAATTCCTAATTTAATCCTAAGGGATTTGAATAAATGTAAGTACAATTGTTGGACAAATTTTATTCTTTATCTGAAAGAGTGGTTCTAATTCGAAACTATATATTAAAAAAAAAATTACAGATATATTAATTAACGGATTAATGGATTTTAAATACAAATTAAGGCGTGATTCTTACCAACCAACCAATAGGCGGGATTTGTAGTTGGAGTTATTGACCAAACAAAACGAAAGAAACCCTACTTCCTTTCCTTTAGATTAGATCAAAACCAAAAAGTATTAGTAAAGTAATTATAAACTATTCTTTAATCAAGAGATTTCCCTATTTTTTTGAGGCGAATTAAAAATTGTTCTAATTGTATAATCGTCAATTACTGACATTGGTAAACGGCCCAAAGCAATTTGATTATAATTCAATTCGTGTCGATCATAAGTAGAAAGTTCATATTCTTCAGTCATTGATAAACAATTTGTTGGACAATACTCAACGCAATTACCACAAAATATACAGACTCCGAAATCTATGCTGTAATTAAGCAACCGTTTCTTGCGAATATGAGTTTCCAATTTCCAATCAACAACGGGTAGATCTATAGGACATACACGAACACATACTTCACAAGCAATACATTTATCAAATTCAAAATGGATTCGACCGCGGAAACGCTCCGCGGTGATTAATTTTTCATAAGGGTATTGAATAGTTACGGGTAAACGATTTGCGTGGGATAAAGTAATCATGAAACTTTGACCAATGTACCTTGCAGCTCGTACTGTTTGTTGACCATAATTCATGAACCCCGTTACCATAGAGAACATATCGTTAATATATATATATGAATAATTTTATGTTGGTTTATTTCTCTTGTTTGAGACAAATTGTGAATATAGAATGTTCCTTTACAGCGAAAAGAGTTGGGAAGAGGTTGTTAATAATAGATTACCGAGAGAAATAGGTAAAAGAAATTTCCATCCAAGATTCAATAGTTGGTCCATTCTTAGCCTCGGTAAAGTCCATCTTGTTGTGATAGGAATGAACAAGAACAAATAAGTTTTAACTAATGTAATAAAGATACCAATTGTTGCTCCACAAACTCCACATGTTTTATTTATTTCAAAAAGCTCAGAAATGTACATGTCCGGAATAGAGATATTCCACCCTCCCAAGTAAAGAACTGTTACAAATAATGAGGAAACTAATAGGTTTAGATAGGAAGCAACATAAAATAAACCAAATTTTATACCCGAGTATTCGGTTTGATAACCTGCTACTAATTCTTCTTCGGCTTCTGGTAAATCAAAAGGTAATCTCTCACATTCCGCTAGAGAAGAAATGATAAAAATGATAAACCCTACAGGCTGACGCCACAAATTCCATCCCCAAAAACCGTATTTCGATTGCGCCTCAACGATATCAATTGTACTTGAACTGTTAGATAATTATAGTCGGTGATACCATCACTGGTACCATCGCTATTACAGAACCGTACATGAGATTTTCACCTCATACGGCTCCTTGAAGGCCAGAAATAAATCTAAGGACCGCGTCAGTATTATTTTATCTTGATATGTTTGTAAGATGTATAAGGTAAAAAAAAATCTATCGGACGGTCCAAAATTAGACCAATAGAATTCTGTCTGTTATAATAATTTTTATTATTTTAATTAAAAATAATAAATAAAAAAAAGTACTTCTGAATTGATCTCATCCTTTATTTAATAATTTCAATAAAAATTTTAATTAGTTTTTATTGAGTAATAACTAAATTGTTGAATAAAATACTTCTTGTAGAAATATCAATAACCCGTCGATTTCACTTACGAAAAATTATTCTATATTAATTAATGAATTATGACACAAATTATATATCTATTAACTATTTAATTAATATGTATATGGGAAAGAATAAAAAAGATATCTTTTTTATTTTTTTATTGGAGTTAGATTTCTTTCTCTTTTTTTCGTTCCTATTCTTCTTTCTATTTCTGATAAAAAGAGTGTTTACAAAATAAAAATAAAGTAAAGTATTATTTCGTTCCCAATAGTTATTCATTTAACCGGTGGATAGGAGTATACTCTGGATTGGAATCGTGCCGTGGGGAGTACTACCTGATCATTTCTACTAACTTAAAGCCCCAATTAGTCTTCTTTATTTGTATATTATGTAAAAATATCCTTTTTGAGAATTTACATAATCTCTATTACTAATCCTTTACATATCTTGGTGTTTCTACCCACCCACTCGTTTTTGCTCAACCCCCCGTTATGGTAATACATACAAACGATAGTTAAAACTCAATCACGGTTGATCTTTTGAGCCCGCTTCAAGTCAGGATGACTAATCAACCAATCTTGGGGGAAATAGTCTCTTCTGTTTATTTCCGCTTAACTCTCCAATTCTTATACATAGAAAATGAGATTCAATCTTTTTACTGCGAATTTATATTTATATATACGCTGTTTTTTTTTCACTCATATAACTATTTTATTTAGTTCATCAATCCTAATAATGAATAAAAAAATGAAGATATCTACTTAATTCATTCCATTTACTTGAAAGAAAGGAGTAGAGAACTGTCTATGTATCAACGAATCGCACGTAGAGATATTGATAACACACATAAAGTTAATGGTATTTCATAACTAATTGATTGAGCGGCAGCTCGTAGACCACCTAAAAAGGAATATTTATTATTTGACCCGTATCCTGACATAAGAAGTCCAATTGGAGCAATGCTGGAAATGGCAATCCATAAAAAAACCCCAATGTTGAGATCTGCTAAAACAAGGTGATAGCCAAAAGGAACTACTGAATAGCTTACTAAAATTGATATAACTGCTATGGATGGCCCGATACTGAATAAACGAGTATCCCCCCTAGATGGAAGAAGATTTTCTTTGAAAAGTAGTTTTGCCCCATCCGCTAGAGCTTGAAGAACTCCCAAAGGGCCGGCGTATTCAGGTCCAATACGTTGTTGTATCCCTGCGGATATTTCTCTTTCTAACCATACAATTACCAACACACCTATTGTGATTCCCACTACAAGAGTCAAAATAGGAATAAGCACCCATATAATTCCATAAACCTCTTTTAAAAATTCTAATCTAGAAAAAGAATTAATATCTTGTACTTCGGGTGTATCAATTATCATTTCAACGATCAACTTCTCCCATAATGATATCTATACTACCTAGTATTGTCATAATATCAGCCAATTTCATTCTTTTAACTAACTGAGGAAGAATTTGCAAATTGATAAAACCCGGCGGGCGAATTTTCCATCTCCAAGGAAAACCGCTCCGATCCCCTATCAGAAAAATTCCCAATTCTCCCTTTGGGGCTTCAACTCTCACATAAAGTTCTTGTTTGGGCAACTCAAATGTAGGAGAAGGCTTTTTACTAATAAATCGATATTCAAAATCATTCCATTCCGGATTCCTTTCTCTATCAAAGTCTCGTATTTCTAAATTCTCATAGGGCCCCCCTGGAATTCCTTCCAGGGCCTGTTGAATAATTTTTATGGATTCTATCATTTCACCAATTCGGACTAGATAACGAGCTAATGAATCTCCTTCTTTTTGCCACTGTACTTCCCAATCAAATTCGTCGTAACACTCATAACGATCAACTTTACGAAGATCCCATTGTATTCCGGAAGCTCGTAGCATTGGTCCCGATAAACCCCAATTTATTACTTCCTCTCTACCAATAATGCCTACGCCCTCGACTCGTTCTAAAAAAATAGGATTTCGTGTAATAAGTTTTTGATATTCAGCAACTCTAGTTAAAAAATAATCGCAGAAATCCAAACATTTATCTATCCAACCATGAGGTAGATCAGCCGCTACTCCTCCGATACGAAAATAATTATGCATCATTCTCATACCGGTGGCAGCTTCGAATAGATCATATACTAATTCTCTTTCTCTGAAAATATAGAAAAAGGGGGTTTGTGCACCAATATCCGCCATAAAAGGACCTAGCCATAACAGATGAGAAGCTATACGACTCAACTCCAACATAATTATTCTGATATAGCTGGCTCTTTTAGGTACTTGAATATTTCCCAACAGTTCCGGTCCATTTACAGTTATTGCTTCTGTGAACATAGTAGCTAAATAATCCCAACGTGTTACATAAGGCAAGTATTGTATAATTGTTCGGTTTTCCGCAATTTTTTCCATCCCTCGGTGTAAATAACCCAATATTGGTTCACAGTCAATAACATCTTCACCATCTAGAGTAATGATGAGTCGAAGAACACCGTGCATTGATGGGTGGTGAGGGCCCATATTTACTACCATGAGGTCTTTTCTTGTAGCCGGTATATTCATAGGTTTTTCCTCGATTCATTCTTTCATGAATTGCTGAAAACGAAAAAAGTTCATTAAAATTCAAGATATAATAAATCAAATAATTAAAAATGACTCGTCAAATTAACGAGTTTTCGACTCCCGAATATCCAACCGATTAATTAATTCTTTATAACATATTCTATTTTTCTTTGACAAATAAGACAGTAGTCGTTGGCGTTTTCCCAAAATTTTACGTAAACCTCTCTGAGATAAATAGTCTTTTTTGTGTAATTCTAAATGTGAAGTAAGTCTTCGTATCCTATTGGTGAAACTTACTATTTGAAATTCCGCGGATCCTCTGTTTTCTTTTTGTGAAATAACCGAGATGAATGAATTTTTTACCATAAAATTAAATCTTCTCTCCCCCCCCTCTTTTTATTTTAAAATATTTTTATTGATAGATATCTTTATTGATCAGTAATAATAATTCACTTCATTTTTATTTGGCATATACAATAATCTTAATTTCGTTATTAATTTATAATCTTTTTACTAAAATTTAATAAAATAAATTTTATTTTTTTTATTGGGTGTGAAAGGATATACATAAAGGATGGTTGTTTTCTGCACTTACAAAAGATAAAAATTTAGAACTTAAAATAAGAATATTTTGTTCATCCATTTCTAGATCTAATTAATATGTAATTGAATTAGTATCATGTATCAGAATAGAATGTAAGACAATGCCTGTGTGCATCTCTTTGTCGTCATAGACCAGATACGGTATGGCAAATATAGGAAAAATTTACCCTTAATTCATTTTCAATCGCGGATACATATGTATCCTTACCATACTGAAACGACTGCCATTATTGCTATTAAACCAATAACGATTCATACAAGCCAAATCTTCTAATCGATAACCGGGCCATAGAAATAACTTTAATTTAATAAGTTTTTTTTGATGTTTTTTTCTTTTATACAAAATTTCACTGTTTACCCTATTCCCATTACAAAACGTTGCATTTCTATGCATATCATTTCTATTCTTCGAATTGAAACAAATTTGAATTCTCAATTCTCTACGACTTCTAGGCGATAAAATATTTTCCGGAACAAACAAATCATAATGATTTTTATCGCTATTTCCAGTCATCTTTTGATGTTTTGTAATGACTTCATCAGAATTCTTATCAACATGTTTTTTTTCTTCGTATCCTTGATTAATTTGGTGTTTACTTTTATGAACTAATGAAATACCGACGGTTTGATACATAATAAATTTTCCATCATTTTTTATAGATAGACGGATTGGTTCAATAATTAAAATTCCCCTTTTAATCAATTCTGTAAGAGTTAAATTTTTATGAATCATCAGAATATCCAGACTCATTTCGCCCCTTTGAATAGAGGATATAGTAATTTCTCTTGGATTTATCAGTCTAAGCAGGAGACAATATACTTTGATGTTGTTGATTATTTTTTTATTTAAAAAATCATCCCATCTTAATTGAAAATGAAAATACCTTTTTAGGAAGAAATCAAACTCCGCTTTTGTATTGATCTTGTATTGCCTTTTATTTCTATGTTTTTTCATGTCCGATCCCGTATAATCTTCTTCAGCATCTTTTTCTTGTTTTGAAAGAGCCAACTTAAGATCTGCTTGGCCTGCAGATTCTTTTTCCCCTTGATTTCGCTTTTCTAATTCAAGATATTTTTTTTCATTGGACGGTGTTGATATAAAAGGATCTCTTTTTTTATTTACATTGATGCTTTTGTTTTCACTAGCATTTTCATTATACTTAAAAAGTAATAATTTTATTGGTCTAACCCAAGGTGTAATTTTATACATATTATAAAGTATCACAAATTCGGGGAAGAACCAAAGTTCCAGGTTTGATATGGGATAATTTAGTATTTCTTCATTCATTCCCATCCAATCAAAAAAGCTTTTTTGATTGGATACGCGGATTTCTTGATCTTGTTGAGCCGTGAGATAAAAAAGACTCTTCTTATTGTTATTGATTTTATCAATTATTTGATACTTATTAACTCCAATCTTAGTATATTTATTACTGTCAGTATGAATATCGACCCAGGTCTGAATATCGACCTTCTTTTTAAGACAAAAGTTGATGATTCTCCAATCAAAATATTTTCTATCCGGATTTTTATCCATATCTCTAATATCATCTTCTATTAGAGAATTATTGATAGGTATAATTTTCAGCATATTAAATGATTTTTGTTTATGTGTGTTGTAATTATAAAAAGGATTGGGGTTATTTTTTACTTGTAATGGTGATCCATAAATGGAAGAGCCCTTCTTATCTTTATAATTGATAAATTTATACGCTAAAAGATCATATCTATAGTGTTTTTTAAAATTATCCCTTTGATTCAGTAATGAATATGTTTCAATTTTTTTTTTTTTTTCGTAGTGAATTAATGGATCTTTTTCATATAAATAACGGAAACGTTTATTTTGAGCCGTGCAGTGTTGATTGAATATATTTCTCCATTTTTGTGGTACTAATCTAGACCATTTAATCTGAGATATATCACATTGATATTGATAATTATTTCTCAACCAATTTGTACATTGATTCATTACAGAGTTGTGAAGATTCTTATGCCTTAATTTGGACTGAAATAGTTCTTGGGTTACAAAAAAAAAAAAATTTATTTCATTTTTTAGAAAAGGAGATGCTTCGTTATATTGAAAGACAGATTTTAACTTATATAAGTATAAGGTTTGTGATAATTTGTAAAATACATATGCTTGTGAAAAGTAAGATAAGTCACAAAAAGTCTTTGAATTTTTGTTACTAATATTGGCATTATTAGAACGTGACTTTTTTATAGTCGAAATAAAGTGAATTAAACTTTGATTCGTTTTATCAATTCTTTCTCGATCTGCTTCATTATCGTGAATGTATTTACTTTTTTTTGTTGATTCAAGAAAAGGTTGTGTATTGATGCTAGGAATATTAATGATCGATAGAAAGATATCTATGTATATCTTTTCAATTAAAATTTTTATAAAATAATGTGATTTACGGATTAATCGAGCATTTCTTCTTTTTAATATCTGCCAAATATTTGTTTGTGATTCCAATCTTTTATCATCATAACTTTTTTTGTTAGAACTAAAACGTCTATCTGGAGTTAAAAATCCTTTTTTCTTGTCTTTTTTAATTTTTTCTATTTGATTTATGATTGTATTTGTTCTATCAGTCAGATCTTGCATTTTTTTTTCTGGTAATGAATAATTTGTCCAATCCTGAGATCTAATTTGAATGGACGATTCGTGAATCATTCGATTACCAATTATCAAATCGTTTTTAGTTTCACTCAATTCAATTTCTCTCAATCCAAATAATAGAATTGGGTTTATTTTTGAGAGTTCTTTTATTATTTCTTTTATAAAACGAATGCTTTTAATGACCCATTTGTTTGTTTCTTTTGAAATATTTCGAAACAATTTTGTTTGTTCTTTTAAAATTATTAGAGTTATAAAACATTTTTTTTTTACTTTTTTAATTTTTTTTTTGAATTCTTTAAAAATAGGTTCAAAAAATGAAAGTTGTTTTTTTGGAGAACCGAAGGGTTGTTCAGCCTCCATTCCAAAAATTGTTAAAAAACAAAAATCATTTTTTTGATCTTTCTTTGGATAGTTATAGGGCGCTCGTGGTTTAGATCTATGCCAAGGTTTAAGACGAAAAGGAAATAGGATCTTGATCTGAATACCGTCTGTTAGCCAGTTTTTTGGAAATTCTTTTTCCGATAATTGAACGCCATTATAGGTACATTTAACATGCATTTCTCTATTCCAATCCTTTAAATCCTCAGACCATTCGGGAAATTGAAATAATAGGATACGGAGGATATTTTTAGCTACTATTAATGAAGGTAATATAATATATTTTCTAAGAATTGATTGGGTTACTAACAAAAAACCTCTTATTACTTGAGCAAGTAAAATACTATCCCAGGTTTCTGCTATTTGTATACGTACTTTTTCCTTTCTTTTTTCTTCTTCTTTTTTGTATTCTTCTTTTTTTTTCTCACTTTGTTTTGTCTTCTTCTCTGTATAATCCGAAATTGTTAATTCTGTGTTTTTCCACATCCAATTTCTCAAAATTATTTTCATCCTTTTGGAAATATCAAAAAAAAAAAAAAAAGATTTGTCTAGTCGGTCCAAAAAAAGGGGAGAATGCACATTTGCTTGAAAAATTTTCCAAGTAACTGTTTTACGTCGTTGAGCGCGCATGGAGCCTTTGATTATGTCTCGACGAAAATCCGGTTGTTGTGAATAACGTATCAAAGCCACTTCGTCTGTTTGATCGGTATTATTAGTTTCTTGGCTATTAGTATAAGCATCAGTATTCCCTTGGTTATCAGTAAAAATTACTACACGTTTGGCTTTTCTTGAACGAATATGATGCTCCTCTACTACACTTTCCTCGGTTTCTCCCTCCAGTTGTTCCAAATCGTTAATTAATTTGTATGACTGTGCAGGAATTTTCTTATTGATTTCTTTTAGTCCAATAATTTTTTTTTTAATCAGTTTATCGTTGGGAAAAGTTCTAACTTTATGGAATAATAATTTTAAAATTTTGATTTGATCCTCGGAATCAATTATTACTTGGTCGTGTTCGGGAACTAAAATAAGTTTTTTAAAATTTAAACTTGATTTTACAGGCAGTTTATTGATTAAATTCAATAAAAAACCAATTTCTGTTGATAATGATTTTATATCAAATGGATTTTTTTTCTGTTCAAATTCTAAGTAATTAATAATAAGAAGAATGCCATGAATTTTATTTATACAACTATTTTCTATGTAATTTTTTATAGAAGCTTCATTTATGATTGAAAGTGTAAACAACTTTTTGATTCGTCCGCGGTAAGGTCCATTCAAGAAAGGATCGTATATTTTTGGTAAGCATTCTTT